ATCCACCCCCAACCGGGAGAAGATAACGAAAGGGAGACAAAGTCCTAACAAAATCATAACACAAGGTACCCCATTCCATCTATCATATCAGTCGAGTCGATCCGATTCGTTCTTATCAGGCGGCAAGAGAGAACTTATGACTTCGCGGATGGAGAGGGATTCGAACCCCCGGTATTCCTAGAAATACTTCGGTTTTCAAGACCGACTCTTTCAACCGCTCAGACATCCATCCCCTTCTCTTACCTACTTTGACTCAGATCTTCGGTATACCTCATACAAGATAAGCACAGGAAAGGATATTCAATAAAAACCAGGCTATCGCCCTATTCTCTCAATTGCCTATCCTTTATAGATGAAGGGGAGTACCTTAGCAGTAGCTTCCAACACTTAAGATTGACCTCCGGACAGATATGAAAGTTTTCTAAATTTCATACGGAACTACTTACTTACCTAAAGTCAACTTCTCACTTTCCAAATCAGTTTACTGAAGGAACTGACCCTAAGCATAGCTCTCTCTCAAATACAAATGCCAAGAAAGAGATTCCTTGGATAAGTTGAAACCTTTCATTTTGCTTTTAAGGCGTTTATCCTACTTATAGTATCAGTCCTATAGCCTATCGAAATTCGTGTTTTTATTAACTAAGAACACATGCACTTTGTTGGCACTAAAAAAAAGGTTATTCAATCCACTAGTGCATTACCTCTTCTGAATCGAAACAAGAAAGAGCTCATAACCACTGCTTGTGAAAAGAGCTCTCCTCAACTGAAGGCGCACCTACTGTTACTATCAGTGACGTCTCTCTCAGGTAAAGTTTTGATCTCGAACTAACGGCCGGAAGAGAGATATTCATAAAACCCGATTCCCTGCCCTGTCTTAAGAACCTGACTCAAAAGAGAAAAGAAGACCGGACTAAAAGAGAGATCACTTTCGACGATTGAACTGCACTTTGATATCCAGATTGGAACTGGATTTGAACGTCTTTGGATCCTGCTTAGAGCCGGCTCTCACTACACTTTAACCTTTCATATCAGAAACGTCGACTTGCATTTTTTTTTATATCTAATTTCTTTTTCAGGAATCCTTGCTCCTGCCTTGGCTCATATTCACATGGGCCACTCATAAGAATAAGACGAAAACCCCCTACCTAAAACACAACTAATTGAGAGACTCAGAATATCAGTGCCTTGGGTAAATGCAGGAGAATCTTACCGAACGAGTTTCAAACCAGTCCTCTTCGCTTCCCTTAGGGAAAAGGGCCTTGTCGGCCACCGCTTGCTGACGACGGAACGCATCGTCAATAAAAGTCCTCGCCTTGAACTTTGTTGGAAAGGTAGGTCTTCGGCATGTCCCTTGCTTGCGAACTTCTTTAGTAGGGCGGGTAGCTTTGGAGATCCCATTCCTCACGTTTACCGTTGTCCCCAGACTTCACTCTTTCAACACTTGTATACTTTCTAAATAGTCAGGCGTGTCCCTGTCTCCAACAAGTGTGTGATCCACCGATTCACTGAGTGACTCTTTCTTACCGCTTACGTCCCTATCTCTGAAAGCCTTATCAGACTTCCGATCCATCCCTAGTTTGCCTTGGCAGGCTAGACTGATTTCAGACCTTTTGATGTGCCTCTTTCGGTTGCTTTCTAGCTTTACCGAATGCTCGTTGAGACCTATTCTCTTTCCGCTTTCAGACAAGTAGCTAAGTCGTCTTAATCCAGCGGCGTAACAACTCTTTCTTCCCTTTTGTCAGCTCAATTCTTTTTTTTTATAGACTATATCTATAGCCTCACACTCGCCAGCTGAGTTCGTTGGCTAGTTTTGATCACCCCGAATTCGATTTCTCATGCGAGACAGAGGTAGACAAGATAAAGGTCAATCGCGGGTTAACTACTTATTTGATTTGAAAGACCAGGCTATTCCGCTCGCTCTCAGGAGCTTGAGTAGACCGTTCGTTCAACTCGCCTGAAGGAGACTAGACTTCCTTAAAAAGAAAAACTCGCTTCGCTCCCTTCGCACTCGTTTACCGCTTGCTCTTCTTATTCATGATTATACCGTTCGCAGGCATTCCTGGTCAAACTGACTGGCTTGGGGCCTGGGGGGGAAGAATATTAGTTCAATAGCCAAAGCGGACCAGAGAAGGTTAGTTTAGTGACCCGCAGAAATAGACCAAAGAAAGACCGAGGCGCGAAGCGAAGGGAAAGTCAGGCTTGATTGGCTAAGGGGCATAGGTAAGGAAAAAGTGGTCTTCGAACGAAGGGAGTATAGGAATTCGATCTGTTGTCTTAGAAAGGGGTTCCTCGGGCGTAGCTGCTTTCCTGTGTTTGCATGTACTATAATAGTAGTGAGCGTAGGCGTTCCTCGGGGATGGTGTAGTCGTAGACGGCCATGAGTGCGAGTGACTAGAGGGACGCGTGTCGGATTTGGATTAGTAACCCTAGGGTTTCTGTTCCCTTGCTCACGGGTATAAGAGCTTAGAGAAAGGGGAACTTTGTAATTAAGCCGAAAAATAAATCAAAAAATCGATTCAGAGAAAAACCTCTTCTCCTCTCTGTTTTCTTAGAGTTTCATATGGTATCAGAGCCACCTTCTTCTTTACTAAACAGAGAACCAGACCCACCTTCCTCTCCAGAGTCAGGAGTTCTTGCCCACTGGAGTTATCCAATTCTTATTGGCCTTAGTCAAACAGTTCCACTATCCCTCAATTTTTCAGTAAAGACTGAATCTTGGGTGAAAGTTGAGACAACTCTGAGCGGAGGGCAGTGAGCGCTATTTGATAAATGAGGTAATATATGTAAGACTAGTCTGCAGGCCTCATCTTCGACAAGAGAAGGAGTGCCTCTTTCTCATGTTCATTGACGGAAGTCTTTGGCTAACAATTCCTACTTCTCCCAAAAAGGAAGACATTTGATAAAGCCAGCTATTCGAACGCTTAACACATGCAATTTGAGTTATATCAATTCAGGAGTCCAAGCGTAAGCTAGATTCGTTTATTGACCTGAAAGCAAAGTAAGGCCACCGGAGGCTTGCAGACCTATTAGTCGAGTGACTTCGTTCCTCGGAATTGACTGATAGCCAATGCTAACAAGCAATGGAAGAGATATTCAAAAAAATGAATACGGGGAAGTCTATTCAATACCTTACGGTTCAAAGTCAAGGTAAACTATTCCATCCGAAAGCCCAGTAAATGAAATTCAATAATAGCCGTAGCTGAGGAATTGACTTACGAAAGCGGCAGATGATTGCTTTGATTGGCCTGCTCTATCAGTTTATTCAACTACTTCCTCCATACCGTAGTGGACTTCCTTTCCATCAGATGTAGGAGCAGCGGAAAGGGCTGCTTTAGAAGCTTCAATAGTTCCCTCATCAACGGATGGTTTAGCCGCCAGGTGAAAGGGATGTCAAATAGAAGGCGTTCCTCGGGCGTAGAAGGCCACGTTCGATAGCCGCCCTAGCTGAAAAGTAAAGCTGCGGTAGAGGGTGTAAAGTCAATAGTTCCAGCTGGGCTTGGCAATTATCTATAGAAGTAGAAGGTGAAACGGGATCAAATCCTGGTCATTCTATAGTTGCAGGATCCGTAAATGAAGCCGGAAAGAGTATCTAAAGATGAAAGTCCAGGCGTCGAAGCCAATGAAACACCTGGACAAGATAGTGAAGGGTCTGGGGAGAAGTAAATTCTATAGTTCATTACTCGGATAGGGACTCCAGTAAATCAATCTATTCTAGAGGGCGAAATGTCAACAAACTTTAGCGAGAGTACCAAGATCGGACTCAACTTCCAATTCCAAAGGCAACTTTACTAGCGTGGTTATGAATCAACTTACAATTATTGAGTTACAGGAGGAACTGTTAATGAAAGACTACTATAGTAGTAATAGCTGTAAATTCCACTTCTGAGTTAGAGTTCAATCCTTACCATCTGAAAGTACGTACTTCTTGTAGCTTGAGAAGAGAAAGGATGCATTCGTCAGCGTTGGAAGGCCCAATCAAATACCCCCATCATAGTATAGGTTTTCCCTCTTTTCTCTCATTTAAATGGAACTAAATGGGCAATCCAGCGAAAGATAAGAATGAAAGGGAACTTAACTCCGAGGAATCAGAATCATAAACTACAGGATATTCTCTAGTTGGTCTTGCTGTATTAGTAGCTGGAGAAATACCGGAATCAGAAGAAAGAGAGCTAAACAACTTGGAGTTCCCATTCCGAACGGAGAGAAAGAATACTCTTTAAATGACAGAAACAACAAGCAACAGCCCTAGTGGACTTTAGCCGCTCGCTCAGACTAATGGCCCGGCTAACGCCTCTCACCATCCCATTAGTTTTACGCTCACTACACTGACTGTTCCTCGTAGGGATGCCAACTCCTACTCGGAAGGCACGCACGAGCTACACTTGCATAGGAATAGAGCTAAGCCAGAAACCGATCAATTCAAGGAACTCATTCCGAACGGAGAGAAAGAATACTTATTACTGTGCGATAGCAACAGAGCAGCTAGCCGATCAGTCGTGCCCGCCCTCAGTAGACGCTACGCGCAACACGGCAGGCAACTCCTTCTCTACAGCTTGCTTACTTAGGAAGAGCAGCTACGCTAACAACCTAGCAAACCAACCTACGTAGAACGTAGAGAGGAGGGAGTCAGTAGTAAGGCGAGGAAGGAGGAACCCCAGGCAGCAATCCGCGGACCCATAGGAGGGGCGGAGCGGAGGAGGGTCTGTGAATGCGGTAGACGGTAGACCTCTCGAAGACTCAGCTTTCAAAATGACAGTCGGCTTTATTGATATTTGGAATTTGAAGAGAACGTGAAGTCTAAGATCATCGAAGGTGGGTTCGGCTTCCTTTTATATAAAAGTTCCTTTAGAAAAGGAATCGAATGGGTCCCGAACCTAGCAGCATTCAGAAGGTCATACTGCTGGTGGAAGTTGCACAGCGAAAGGCAGTATGACACGATCCTTAGAGTTATATAGTTGCTTATTGCGGGGACCTTCCAGTCTCGTTCCTCTAATTGATCGCGATTGTTACCGACGTTGGATCTTTTTCGACCAGATTACTAGTGAACAGGTAACCGTAATGACGCGAAGAAAGCACATTCTTTCTAGCATGCGATGTCTTCGGTATTGGCATCTTTCCCGGGAAAACAAAAGCAACCTCTTCTATCTATTAACGACTACTTGGGAATCGCTAGCTCGCATACGCTAGTTCGTTCGTACGCCCTGCTCGATCTACAGCTAGGGAAGTGAAAGGAGCAAGTTCTTGCTTGGCATGTTCCTTCTACGGCAATCCCATGTCTTCAGGCAAGGTAGCGTTAGCTATCCCAGGTTGTGAACTGGCTCCGATCAGTGCCTATTCTCCGATCAATGGTCGAATATGCTGCCGTTCCCCTATCGGTCAAGAAGTCAACTCCTCGGATGGGTAAAGAAGCCTATCTTATCCCGAAACCGGAGATACTGGAGTATTCAAAGCCAGCTTGTCCGCCGGGCAACAGTCTGGCCTTCTTCTTTGCTCTTCAATCGATGCCTAACTCAAGCTTGTCCATAGAACTTGCTCCGCTAAGCGACTAGCTGCCTTCTTTCCTAAGTCCGTAGCTCAAGTTTACCTTAGCTAGCGCTACCTTTAGCAAGCAAGTGAGTTACAAACTCTTTATCCTGATATATCCCTTCGGTCCGAAAAGTCTTTGTTTTCGTTTCTTATTATCTGACTCCCGTTTGTTTGTTTAACTCAACACCAGCACCTGGAGGAACCCCTTACTTGTCTGGAAGTACAAGAAGGTTGGTAGCTTTGTTAGGACTTAGGTGTTTTAAAGACAATAAGAAAGATTATTAGTTCTATATACATAACTCGAGGTTACAAGCTCTGCTTACTTAGCCGCTCACTCGAACTGTAGTTCTCGTTTTCTTGTCCTATCTTGTTAAAAGAAGCGGATCGAGGAACGCCTCTTTGAGTTCCCTCTTTCGTGGATAGATCACTGAACTATGCGCCTATCTTCGCTTTTCGATCAGCCGTAGCTCCCCGTTTTCACTTAGCCTACGAACTACAACGCGTCTTACTGGAAGAAGAACTCCAGGTTGGCTCGAAGATGCCAACAGCATTCCGTTCACTTTCGCAATATTCACTCGTTTACTTGTTAGCTAGGGCAAAAAGAGAGAGGTTATTCTGTCTGATCAGCTTTATAATCTCAGCCTGTTTGTTTATACTCCGTGTTTAGTCCGAATATATTCCAGCAACAAAAATTGGTACAGAATGGACTTACCTTTGCTTCTGAGAAGAAAGGCCACTACCCCCTGGGCTTTCTTCTGACTTTTCTTCTTGCTGCTCTTAAGGTCTTGAGAAGAACCTTCTTTATTTTTGATGAGAAGGCAAATTTTGAGCTTTCTCGGCTTAACGACTCTTTCTTCGAACCTTTTGGTATGTATTGCCCCATAACTATAGATCAGATCCACCAGACGAGAAACTCAATTCCGCACTGCTGCTGAGTCGTCGGACTTATCCACCAAGGGATTCGTGGAATTTCTGTGAATTGCGTTGGGGGAAATCTACCAAAGCTAGGCAGATAGATAGACTCCTTTCCCGCTGCTAAGGGAGAGCAAGAAAGAAAATCAAATTCTTGTTTTTTAATTAGCGCCTCCTTTTGGGTATGCCGATACTAAGAGTCCTCTCACTACCAACCAGCAGACATCATCTGGCTGGGTCTTGCCGGTATCAACAACGAGAAAAAAACAACCAAATGGAAACAGCAACTAACTATGACTCTTGGCCCAGACAACGTCCTAGGCGTAGGGTAGATCGGAGCAAGAGGGAACGCCTAGACGACGTTTTTATTCCTGGGCTGCTGTAAGTAGATCGAGAGGTCGTTCCGCCCCTTGTCCCCGAAGATGGGTAATATGTTCTCAAAAAATGTTGCTTCAATCTGACCTAGCTGGCGAGCGATCCCAGTTCGCGGCAGAGAACAAGACAGCAAGCGAGCGTACCTTTGTTCGCTTCTTCTCCACCAAGCACGGAAGTTTAAGGATAACTGTAGGTCGGTGGCTACCTAAGGAAACTCCGATTCGATCCGCCCCCCGGCTGGGAGGCATTTACCTCATCCCGATCACAAGGAGAGGTTCACCATGATGGGGGTACTTCTAATTTTCCTTTCTGGAAAGAATGAAATGCATAGGGGACCATCCTTTTGTTGCGGCATGCTCCTCAGATTTACGGATTCGCAGGGGGCGGAACGACCTACTTAGTTGACTGACAATGACAAAGGCTTGCGAAACTAAGTAGGGCCTTTTTAATTGAATCTTTAGTAGTCTATCAGTGGTGCGAAGAGAAACATATCTTTTTATGACTTCTACTTATCGATCCCGGCCCGGAAAAGTGAGCGACCAGGTTTATAAAGACTGGTTCGAAAGGCGCGTCTAGCCCTCTTGATGAATGAAAGAAAGGGTTTCTGAGCCCTAGCCCTGTAAGCCCACACCTGTGTAGAGTAGATCGTTCAACACCTGCGGCACAAACCAATTTTTGACCTATTGGTCCTAGTCTCATAGGCGACCGAACGGCCGCCCCCTAATTACTAGACCGACCCGCTATAATAATTCCATAAACACCTAGCGAAGATATGGCAAACAAATAAAGTAGCCCTATGTTCGGATCTGACAATACCATACCATAATCAAAAGGTACAACGGCCCGAGCGACCAGACTTAACATAAATGTAGCCACTGGAGCCATTCTAAAAAGGAAAAAATTAGCACTACTTGGTGAAATAGGTTCTTTTAGAATCAATTTCGAACCATCTGCTAGAGGTTGTAACAATCCGAACGATCCCACTACATCAGGACCCTTTCTACGTTGCACAAAAGCCATTACTTTACGTTCAGCTAGCACTAAAAAGGCTACTCCTAGTAGAAGTGGTAGAATTATTCCAAGTATTTCAGCTGGAACAGCTATGTACGTTTTCGATTTTTTATTTACTCATGATCTGGCCTGGTCGACCCAATCATGATATTGAAGGATGGGACCTTTTCTTGAAAAACTCCCGATACCGAGAAGAGTTGAAGATGGTGCAACATTGAATCCTCTTACCTTACTTCGAATGGAATCTTAGCCCGCCTCACTTGCTTTCTTTACTGCATAAGGGCATAAACAAAGTCAAGGGATTGATGAAATTACTCGACTAAAAGGAGAGGTCCAACGTAATTGATTACTCGAATGAAAGGAGAGGAGCGGAGGGATCAAAACTTTATTGGAAGAAATTCATAGTCCAAAGTGTCCGAAGAGGGATAAGAGTAGGTTTCAGCATTTTCGGAGAGTCCAGAGGGTTCAGTGCTCGGAGATGACAAGAAAGGGTTCTCAGTGTTGAGGGCGGGGTATAAGGGAAGTTTCCGGAGAGCTGGGAGTTGGCGAGGGGATATAGTCAGGTGGTAAGTAGTTACCAAATGAATCTAGTTCTTCAGATAGCCTCCAATATTTACTATACTGATTGCGCCTCTCTATATGTATATGAGGGGTAGCCCCCATGTAAATGTAAAAAAAATTGAGAATGACGCTTGGAAGATGCACAATAATACCCACGTGATGAGTTGTTTGTGATGCGGAGCAAAACTCGAGTTCTAACGCTGTAGACATACGAGAACCATATCTCCAGAGAGAATCAAAAGTATACATGCCCAAGTCAATCATAGAGGAAAACCCAAGAGACTCCCATAGGATTGCTTCTGCTGTTGATAAGAAGGACCCGTCAATGACCGCGGCCGCCGTCGGCACATCAAAGAGGTTCTTAACAACCTGGTAGATGACCGTCCGAGGCCACCTATCAGTAGGAGATTTGAGGTCAAAAGGACCAAAGGTTCCAATGACCGCGAAGCTTTGCTAACGGTTTGACCTGATTGAACGTACCATCGCATTCAAGACTACTCCTTCCATACTCCAGTCGTGAATGGGACGGAGTAGGCGCTCTTTTATATAGTTGTTTCCTATAATAAATACTCTTCCCACCCCCTGACTCTAAGGCTCTGTTCATGCTAGCCCCAAAAGAGTCACTCGTTTTCCACTATCTCTCATCTGCCATCTCAGTGCAGTCCTACAGCTCATAGCCTATCTTACTAATAAGAAAGAAAGGGCTGGCTTTTCGCTCGGTTGATTACTGAAGTGAAGAAAAGAAGTTGCTAAAGCTCCATGAAAACAGTCTCCTTAAGATAACCATGCAGAAATTTAGAAAAGTTCTGTTAGGTTCTTAGTAGCAGTCGGCGACCTTTTCTTCTTTTACTTCACATAGCTTTTCGTCTCCTTGATAGCTGGAAGTTCTCCAAAAGTATGAAAAGCAGGAGGACTTTGTACCATCCATTCCAGTGTAGTTGAATTAAGTTCAAGAGCCCAAGGACTTGGAGCACATCTTTTGTTATTTCCACTGCTTAAAGTGATTGTTACGACCACGAAGAAACAACAAATCCCAACTACGGATATATAAGAGCCAAAACTGGAAAGGGCATTCCATCCAGCGTAAGCATCTGGATAATCTGGAATACGACGTGGCATACCTGAAAGCCCTAAGAAATGCATAGGAAAGAAGGTCAAATTAACCCCGAAAAAAGTGATCCAAAAATGGATTTGACCTAAAGTTTCAGGGTATGTCCGACCAAAGATTTTACCCACCCAATAGTAAAATCCTGCAAATAAAGCAAAAACGGCTCCCATAGAAAGTACATAATGGAAATGTGCAACCACATAATAAGTATCATGTAGAGCAATGTCTAGCCCTGAATTTGCCAGGACTATTCCAGTGAGTCCTCCTATGGTGAACAAAAAGATAAATCCTACAGCAAATAACATGGGTGTTTTGTATTGTATCGAACCCCCCCACATGGTAGCGATCCAACTAAAGATTTTGATTCCAGTGGGGACAGCTATGATCATGGTAGCTGCGGTGAAGTAGGCACGGGTATCTACGTCTAAGCCCACAGTAAACATATGATGAGCCCAAACAAGAAATCCTAAGACACCAATACTGATCATGGCATAAACCATGCCTAGATACCCGAAGACCGGTTTTCCCGAAAAAGTCGAAACGATATGACTTATGATACCGAATCCAGGCAGAATGAGAATATACACCTCTGGATGACCGAAGAACCAAAAGAGATGCTGGTATAAAATTGGGTCTCCCCCTCCAGCGGGATCAAAAAAGGTTGTATTAAAGTTTCGATCGGTTAATAACATGGTAATTGCCCCTGCCAGTACCGGGAGTGATAATAAAAGTAGGAATGCTGTCACTAGAACGGACCACACAAATAGGGGTAATCTATGCATAGTCATTCCAGGTCCACGCATGTTGAAGATAGTTGTTATAAAATTGATAGAACCTAAAATGGATGAAACACCAGATAGATGAAGACTAAAAATTGCTAAATCAACTGCTCCTCCAGAATGACTGGTAATACCACTTAAGGGCGGATAGACCGTCCACCCAGTGCCGCTACCTACTTCTACTAAGGCTGAGCTTAATAGGAGCAAGAGACTTGGTGGCAACAACCAGAATGAAATATTATTTAATCGTGGAAATGCCATGTCAGGTGCACCTATCAGAATCGGAACAAACCAATTACCAAATCCACCTATCATCGCCGGCATAACCATAAAAAAGATCATTAAAAAAGCATGAGCTGTTATTAAAACATTATAAAGTTGATGATTCCCACCAAGAATTTGATCGCCGGGTCGCGCTAATTCCATACGAATCAATACTGAGAAGCATGTGCCCATCACTCCAGCAATGGCACCGAAAATGAAATAGAGAGTCCCTATATCCTTGTGGTTTGTGGAGAACAGCCATCGAACCAGATTTTTCATAAATTTGAGATTTTTTCGTTTCTTTCCTTATCAGAGAGGGGCCCCTTAGGTATTTAGTAACTCGAGCATTTCTTGTTTACTCGAACAGCAAAGGAGAGGCACGGAGTGACTCGAGCACTTGTTGCGAGAGGTGCTTTAGCAACTCGACTGAAAGGAGAGGGCGAAGTCATGACTCGAGCACTTGTCTAGAAAGGGGCGTTAACTCAACTACTTACGTAGAAGACGTGGGCTATCGGTCTAGGCGCAAGGGGTCTTTCTGTATGCAAGTGCTTGTCTTGTTATATATATATTCGTGGCTTTCCCCTTATAAATAAGTCAATCGGTTGAGGCCCGACCCTTTTGGGTTGCCGACCTTGATGCCATACCATAGTGTTTAGGGGTCAACGCGGGAAATCAACACGTTGTGGAAACGGAATAGAGCTAAAGTGCACTTTCCCTTGATGGGAGTTATCCAATAAAAGCACACAATCAGTGAGATGAGCCTGCCAGCTCAGAGGAACCCCTATGCCTTTTGGCCAGCTTGGCTTCTGACCGGTCGATCCCGCTTAGTACCCCCTCTTGCAACGATTCGGCGCCTCCACTTGATGCTTGACGCCCACGCTTCCGAGTTCACCTCGTAAACCCTTACAAAAGGGGCGAAGCCCACACCACATAGTTGTTCAATTTGAATGTCATTCTCGACTTTATCCCTTCTCTAATCTAATATCTAATAGGGCTGGGTGTTTGATTTCAGGCCCTTTCGAGGAGGGTATCTGATTGGTTAATGTCAGCCCGGCTCGCATGGACTTCCGGTGTTTCTTAGTTGACAACTGCATTGAAATTATAAGTTCTCCAGTTACTCCTGCACAAGCAACAGCAGTTATGGATCTAATTGAGGAGCGCTAGGAAGAATGGATCGAACGAGAAGGATTAGAGCAAGTTCCGTTCTGGGTGAATCAAGAAAGGAAGTTCCGGGAGTTCTGTGTCCCGAAGAGAGAAAGCTCACTAAGAACTAGCTTGGCCGTAGTTCCTCGTAGGAGATAGACGGACCAAAGGCGTTCCTCGAGAAAGGCTGACCAATTGCGGATTCCGAAAAGAAATAATTTCACTGTCCTAGTTATGCGAGACGCCCTCTTCCTAGCGAGTGAATGATTGAACTGATAGCTGAACTGATAGCTTCAAAAGGTGACTCTTCTCTTTCCTTTTGGTTAGCTTGCAATACAATGCGGATCAGCGAGACTTGCTTGAATGCTTGCTAGACTTCCTTATTCTTCTTTTGAAAGCAGCTTTTACTCAGATAGCTACTTCTGCAAGCTAGTAGGTTCAGTAGTCACAACTGATTACTCTCTTGTTTGGAACCTTGAGACGAAGGCTAGCTCTTTCCCTCTCCTTTTAGTTTCTTAGTCAAAATGGGTGATGGTATTCTGCCTAAATAGTAGACACAGGTAATAAATAAGAGAATACTAAAGATTCGAGCCATAGAATTTATCAATTCTGACACAAGGAACTTATACTTATTAGATCTAATAAGTACATTAGACCTAATAGAATTATTTTGCTGTATCCAGACTAATACCAATCCAACCCATTTCATGAATAAAATGTGACCAATTAACCAACCAACAAAACTACTTGTTACAAATAACATCTTGTTGTTGCATCGAAACATATAAATGTTGACTAATCTGGCTAACATTGAACTTGGT